TTGCACCTGGTATACCTAGTTCAGGTATTATTAATATTGGCTTTCTTAAAGTAGATACGAACAAAAAACAAGTTTATAAACATAACGAAAGAATTCGACTGACAGGAATGGAATTTAGTCTTCTAGAATTACTAGTAAGCAAAGCAGGGGAAGCTTTTTCAAGATCATCTATTTTACAAGAAGTTTGGGGATATACCCCTGAAAGGCATGTTGATACAAGGGTCGTCGATGTACATATTTCACGCTTACGAGCCAAACTAGAAAATGACCCTAGCAATCCTGATTTAATTTTGACATCAAGAGGTACAGGTTACCTTTTTCAAAAAATAGTTAGTATACATAAATAAAATAGCAAATTATGCTAGATAAAGATTATTAAAACATCTATAAAGGCAAAAAAGCTAATAATACTATCGTAGATATAGCTGGAAATACAGATTTATTACTTTCAAAACTACAATAGATTTCACACAAAATACATATATGAAAATTCCATTAAGAATTGAAATTATAGAACACTCTATTCTTATTTATCGAGTTTAAAAATCTATTATTATATTTTAAACTTTCTCCTTGCAATAAATTACATATTTAAGAATAAGGATTTAATATTGACTGAAAAATACAACTACAAATTATATTATTAGTATTTTTAATAAGACTAAAGATAATTTATATAGATTTTTAGAGTACAAATAGAATTCTTATTTTTATAAGATGGAACTAGAACCATCACAATAGAATTTACATCATACAATTACCTATTTTTTCTCTTTAGTATTCTAAAATCTTTACACATATTTATTGTGTAATTAAAACTTATATAACAGTAATATTACCTCTGATGTTAATGGGGAGTTATAAATTATTTTTACAGTAAAAAGCTAATGTACTCTAAACTACTTGTTCATCCGTCTATAATGTTTTGTTTTAAAATTTTACTTTCTAATAAGTTTCTATAGTTTACATGTAAGTAAACTATTAGAATTATATCTTTAATAAATCTTTTGCTTGTAGAATTTCATTCTTAGATTAAAAACTCTATATATTATTAATTCAATAGCAATTTCTTGTATTTCTAGTTTAAACTTAACAATAATACTTATTTTTTGAATAACTTTTTTAAATGATTTATATACTGAATTTTTCTTTCTGAACACATATAATTTAATGAGATACTTTTACTTTCTCTTTCATATATGAAATAAATAATACATCACTTTTTATTATAAACATTTTTAAGGTAACAAATTTCACCTATGCCAATAATTTATATTTATCTTATGACGATCGAAACAGTACCAAGTATTATAGCTTAAAATCCATTAAACAAATAACTTTGGCACATATATATTAAACAATAAATCTGACACTAACTATTAGATATTATATAAAGCATAGAATCATAAAGTCTTTGTACAGCATATTAATCTATTAACTTAACAAATTTATGAGAGTTTCTGAAGGAACTTTTTTAAATTAGAGTAAAACATTTAATTTTCAATAGTTCTGCTGTATTCAATAAAAACAATTTATAATATTTTTAAGAATATGACTTTTATCACAAAAGACTGATTTTATTTATCAAATGTATATTCTAATAATTAAGAAGATTCTCAGTTATATCTTCATCTACATAACTATTTGTACAGTAATATTTTTCAGCTTTATCAGAGAAATCCATATATAAGAAATAATCTTAATATAGACAAATAAGTTGTCTTTATAATAAAAGCTTTTCTATCTAAATGTGAAATTCATTTCCATATTTTTTTATGATTTTACATAATTTATATTATACAAATTTATACAACTTAGAGAGCTTATATAAAAACAGTTCTTAAAGAAAACAATTTTCTTCAGTAATAAAATGTATAATTATATATAACCGTTAAGAAAAGTGAAAAACATATAGTAATGCTAAAATAGATAAAGCATTTAGAGTAACATCTAATTCTTTAATTATTATTAATTCATAAGTTTATGTAATTAGAACAATTGCTTATATATTTACTTACTTAGTTTGCTTTGGAGAATTTACAATATGACCATAGCAATTGGACAAGAAAAAAATCGTGGTAGTTTTGATTTAATTGATGATTGGGTAAAAAGAGATCGTTTCGTATTTGTTGGCTGGTCTGGATTATTACTCTTTCCTTGCGCTTATTTGGCATTAGGCGGCTGGTTAACAGGTACAACTTTTGTAACATCTTGGTATACTCATGGTTTAGCTAGTTCTTATTTAGAAGGATGTAATTTTTTAACAGCTGCTGTATCAACACCAGCTAATAGTATGGGTCACTCTTTGCTATTACTATGGGGCCCTGAAGCTCAAGGAGATTTTACAAGATGGTGCCAGATAGGCGGATTGTGGGCATTTATTGCTTTACATGGATCATTTGGATTAATAGGCTTTTGCTTAAGACAATTTGAGATCGCTAGACTTGTAGGTATACGACCTTACAATGCTATCGCATTTTCAGGCCCTATAGCTGTATTTGTCTCTGTTTTCTTAATGTATCCACTAGGACAAGCTAGCTGGTTCTTCGCACCTAGTTTTGGTGTAGCAGCTATATTTCGATTTTTACTATTCTTACAAGGCTTTCATAACTGGACCTTAAATCCTTTTCATATGATGGGTGTTGCAGGAATATTAGGAGGTGCTTTACTATGTGCGATACATGGAGCTACAGTTCAAAACACATTATTTGAAGATGGTGATGCAGCAGATACATTTAGAGCATTTACTCCGACTCAATCAGAAGAAACATACTCTATGGTGACTGCTAATCGATTCTGGTCTCAAATTTTTGGCGTAGCCTTTTCTAACAAACGCTGGTTACACTTTTTTATGTTATTTGTTCCTGTTACTGGATTATGGACTAGTGCTTTTGGCATAGTTGGTTTAGCATTAAATTTAAGAGCATACGATTTTGTATCTCAAGAGCTAAGAGCAGCTGAGGATCCAGAATTTGAAACTTTTTACACAAAAAATATCTTATTAAACGAAGGTATTCGTGCATGGATGGCTGCACAAGATCAGCCTCATGAAAACTTTATATTCCCTGAGGAGGTTTTACCACGTGGAAACGCCCTTTAATAACAATACTGGCATAGGTGGCCGAGATATCGAGTCTACAGGCTTTGCTTGGTGGTCTGGCAATGCAAGACTAATTAATGTATCTGGAAAACTACTAGGAGCTCATGTAGCTCACGCAGGTGTTATGGTTTTTTGGACAGGTGCAATGACTTTATTTGAAGTAGCACACTTTGTACCAGAAAAACCACTTTACGAACAAGGATTTATTCTAATTCCTCATCTAACAACATTAGGTTGGGGTGTAGGACCTGGTGGAGAAATCAATAATATATATCCCTACTTTGTAGTAGGTGTGTTGCACTTAATTTCTTCTGCTGTTCTAGGTTTTGGTGGATTATATCATTCACTAATAGGTCCTGACACTCTAGAAGAATCTTTTCCTTTTTTTGGTTATGATTGGCGAGATAAAAATAAAATGACTACTATTCTTGGTATACATTTAATATTACTAGGTATAGGAGCTTTTTTACTAGTTGTCAAAGCTTTATTCTTTGGAGGCGTTTATGATACATGGGCACCAGGCGGCGGAGATGTACGTATTATAAATAATCCAACATTAAATCCATCTGTAATTTTTGGTTATGTCCTAAAATCTCCTTTTGGTGGAGATGGATGGGTAGTTAGCGTCGATAATATGGAAGACTTAATTGGTGGTCATGTATGGATAGGAGTTATATGCATATCTGGAGGCATATGGCATATATTAACTAAACCATTTGCATGGGCCAGAAGAGCATTCGTATGGTCAGGCGAAGCTTACCTATCCTATAGTCTTGGAGCACTATCACTAATGGGGCTAACTGCATCTAATTATGTATGGTATAATAATACAGCATATCCTAGTGAATTTTATGGCCCTACTGGACCTGAAGCTTCTCAAGCACAAGCCTTTACTTTTTTAGTAAGAGATCAAAGGTTAGGAGCAAATGTAGCTTCAGCACAAGGCCCTACTGGATTAGGTAAATACTTAATGAGATCACCTAGCGGTGAAATCATTTTTGGTGGAGAAACTATGCGCTTTTGGGACTTAAGAGCACCATGGGTAGAACCTTTAAGAGGCCCTAATGGGCTTGACTTAAACAAAGTTAAAAATGACATACAACCTTGGCAAGAAAGACGAGCTGCTGAGTATATGACACATGCTCCTTTAGGTTCACTAAATTCTGTAGGTGGCGTAGCGACTGAAATCAACTCTGTCAATTATGTATCTCCTAGAAGTTGGTTAACAACATCTCATTTCTTTTTAGGTTTCTTCCTATTTATTGGCCATCTATGGCACGCTGGAAGAGCAAGGGCTGCTGCTGCTGGATTTGAGAAAGGAATCAACAGAGAGAATGAAGCTGTACTATCTATGAGACCACTAGATTAAATAAATCAATATTATAAAAAACTATTTTCCTTCAGTAAATGAGAAAAATAGTTTTTTACAATATTGGATTATTAATTAATATTTTGAATAAATGCCTATTAAACGTAGAATAGATATTGAAAAAAATAATTCAATTATAAATATAATTATAAAAGCTATCATAGCTAATCTTCCATTCCAATTTTCAGCACCTAAAGAAAAACCCCATATCCATTGATTACGATACATATATTTCATATTGATGATTCACCATACGTATACTATAATAGTACACATAACTGCAAAACAGATAAATTTGATTAATATACATGCAACTAAATATATACCTCCTTACTCATCCTTTTATTCAAGTATTATCTAATTATATCGTAGAACAAGAAGAACAAAACAACTTCATTTACTACCTTAAATCTCAACAATTAGGCTCTTTTTTAATATATGAAGTTATAAGGAAATGGCTTAATCTACAAAATGTTTATATAAAAAAAATTAATTATATTCAACAGCTGAAAGTTAATTATCCACTCGAATCTTACTCTATCATTTCAGATCTAACCACATCTCATAATATAATAACAAATGCAGCTAAATTACTTCCATATACCACATTTAAAGAAGTAAAACATATAGACGAACAAATAAACTATAGAAAAGATGAAAAAATTATTTTTTTCGAAAAATATTTATGTAATTATAATACTATCAAATCAATTGATTACTTAATCGAGCATAAGGATATAAGTATCAACCAAATGAAAGTTGCTTGTATAATATGTAATAATAAAGTTCTAGACCAAATAGGAAAAAAATACCCTAGTTTAGAAATATATACAACAAAAATAACTAATTTTTAGTTAAAATAGATTGTTAAATAATAATATCAAAACAGATGAATATCATTACTAACTCATTTAATTTAGTATTTACATCCATAGCCAATTTTTCTGAAATATACTTAATATTAATTTTACTTAAACTTTCTTTAGCGTGGTTTCCTACAGTTAATTGGTATAATGAACCCTTTTGCTCTTTAAATAGATTAACAGACCCTTATTTGAGACTTTTCAGAGGGACTATACCTATAGTTTTTGGGATGGATATGTCCCCGATGCTAGGTATTATCTTCTTACAATGTTTAACTGTAATTTTTAATAATATACGTATTGAATCAATAATATAAGACATTTAAAAATATGTTAAACTTACAACAAAAATATACATACTGCTAAAAAACAAATCATGCTTAAAATTAGGCTTAAAAAATTCGGCAGAAAAAAACAACCTAGTTACCGAATCATTGTTATAGATAGTAAAAAAAGAAGAGATGGTAAAGCAATAGAAGAGCTTGGTTTTTACAATCCCTTAACTAAAGAAACTAAACTAAATGTCGCGAAGCTACAAACAAGAATTTCATGCGGAGCACAACTAACAAAAACTGTTAAAGATTTGTTATATAAAAACACTAATCAAACACTTTATCAAAAAGAGGTGTAAAATTGAGCAAATTTACTTTTAAAATTTTATGGCTTGAAAATAATGTAGGTATCGCTATAGATCATATTATAGGAAATAATTTAAGTCCATTAACATCTTATTTTTTTTGGCCACGCAATGATGCATGGGAAGAACTAAAAAATGAACTCGAATCTAAACCATGGATAAATGAAACAGAAAAAATCGAGATTTTAAATCAAGCTACAGCAATAATTAATTTTTGGCAAGAAACAGGCAAAAATAAATCCTTAAAAAAAGCACATGACAGGTTTCCTGATTTTATATTTACAGGAAGCAATTAACATTTACAGATGATTAGTTTAAAGCATTTTCTAATCATCTAATACTTTAAATAATATCTATAATATTAAATGACTAGAGACATAAATATAAAAAAAAAATAGATTTACTAATAATAGCTATTGAAGCAATAGATTTATATACTTTAGATGTAGAATATATTAATGACCATAATCTTTTATTGTTTTTAACACGCTCTAATAATCTTTTAAGACATGTTAATTCTAATATAGCAACTTTATTAAATTCTTATTTTGAATGTATATACCTAATCTATCGAGCTATACAAGACCCCTCTTTACAAAAAATTGCAAATTGTATTATATCTACTTACTACAATAACCCAGAAGAAAAATCTGTAAAACAATATACTCGTAAATATATATATTATTATCAAAAAACACAATATTATTATAACAGGCAAAGCTATGCTGATAAAGTTAAGATGTATGAGATACCTATATATAATATATATATAATTAGTAAAGCATACAAATATAATGAAAACTGCTTACAATACCTTATTCAATATTTATGTTTATAGTATAGAACTACATTATTCAGATACTATACATTCTGTAGTTAAAATCATAGAAGAGATAGAAGAAGCATTTTGTAAAGCTGAACGAGTAACTTTAGAAGGATCAATAATACCATAATTATACATATCAACTAAACTTCCTTCATTAGCATTATAGCCTATAGAAAATTCACTGTTCTTTACTTTTTCCACAACTACAGTTCCATTAAAACCTGAATTTTCTACTATTCTACTTAAAGGAGCAACTAATGCTCTTTGCACTATTAAAGCACCAACTAACTCTTCCCCAACTAAATTATTACTCGCCCATCTCTGCAAATCTGTAGATAAGTGAACAAATGTAGCTCCTCCACCTGGCACAATGCCTTCTTCAATAGCTGCTTTAGTAGCATTTATGGCATCTTCTAAACGGAGTTTTTTATCTTTCATTTCAGTTTCAGTTGCTGCACCGACTTTAATAACTGCAACACCACCAGCTAACTTCGCTAGTCTTTCTTGTAAATTTTCTTTTTCATAATTATTGGTACTAACCTCTAATTGACGCCTGATTTGATCACAACGCTCTTTAATATTGACTTGATTTGTATTAGCGATAATAGTAGTTGAATCTTTTGTAATTTGTACTCTTTTTGCCTGACCTAGATCATCAATAGACATTGCACTAAGAGATAAACCAATATCCTCAGAAATAACTTTTCCTGATGTCAAAATACCTATATCATCTAATAACGCTTTTCTTCTATCTCCAAAACCAGGAGCTTTAACAGCAACTACGTTAATTATTCCTCTTAATTTATTTACAATAATTGTAGCCAAAGCTTCTTTTTCAATATCCTCCGATATTATTAATAAAGGTCTACCTGTTTTGGAAACTTGCTCTAATATAGGTAATAACTCTTGCTGGATTAAGGTAATTTTTTTATCTGTCAATAGAATGTAAGGATTATCCTGATCAACTTCCATTCTTGATGGATCAGTTACAAAGTATGGAGAAATAAATCCTTTATCAAATTTCATACCCTCTTTAATTTCTAAATAAGTTATTGTAGATTGCCCCTCTTCTAAAGAGATTACTCCCTCTTTACCTACTTGACTTATAGCATCAGCTATCATATTACCTATATTAATATCATTGCCTGATGAAATAGAAGCTACATGAGTAATATTCTGTATGTCATCAACTGGACGTGAATACTCTGCTATCCTAGCAACTACAAATTTTACTGCTTTATCGATACCTTTTCTTAAAATCATTGGATTAGCACCTGCTGCTACATTTTTCAAGCCTTGCTTTACAATAGCATGTGCTAGAACAGTTGCAGTTGTAGTACCATCTCCAGCAACATCATTTGTTTTTGACGCTGCCTGCCTAATAAGTGCGACTCCTGTATTTTCTATTGAATTTTTCAACTCTATCTCTTTCGCAATTGTAACGCCATCATTAACTATTTGCGGTGAACCAAATTTTCTTTCTAAAACAACATTACGACCTTTAGGGCCTAGCGTTACAGATAAAGCTTCTGCTAAAATATCCATACCTTTTTCTAAAGCTTTGCGAGCATTATCTTGATATATAATTTGTTTACTCATAAAATTTATCTTAAATTCCTCAATACATTATAGAAATACAACTATCCAAATTAAAATCAGTTATTTTTATAACCTTATGTAATACATACTGACAAATATTACAATCTAAATAAATAAAAACCTATTCAATCATATAATAAACAATGTTATACTATAAATACAATAGGGCTTGTAGCTCAGAGGATTAGAGCACGTGGCTACGAACCACGGTGTCGGGGGTTCGAATCCCTCCTTGCCCGATAAAATATATACTCAATTACAACTCTACAACCTATTTTTTATGCAAACACTAAGAGGAACAAAAGATATATTAACTAATGAAATTCTTTTTTGGCGTTATATATATAACACAGCCTTACAAGTTTGTTCATTATACAACTACCATGAAATTCAAACACCTATAATAGAATTAACATCTCTTTTTACAAAAAGTATAGGAAATGATACAGATATAGTTAATAAAGAGATGTACAGTTTTATAGATCAAGGACAACGCAGCATAACCCTTAGACCAGAAGGAACAGCAAGCGTTGCCAGATCATTTATAACAAATAAATTATATATTAATAATAGTTCTAATAAATTTTGGTACTTAGGACCAATGTTCAGATATGAAAGACCTCAAAGTGGAAGACAGAGACAATTTCATCAATTAGGGATAGAATGTTTAGGTAGCGCTGAACCTATTGCAGATGCAGAAGTTATACGTATAGCAACCAAAATTTTACACCAACTAAAGTTAAGAAATTATAAACTTGAAATCAATTCAATAGGAAACTTGGAAGAAAGACAAAAATATCAATTAGAACTTCTAGTATATCTAGAAAAATACAAATACGACTTAGATAAAGATTCTCAGAAACGCTTAAAGAATAACCCTTTGCGAATTTTAGATAGTAAAGATGTTAAAACACAAGAAATTCTTCAAAAGGCTCCTTCATTACAAATGTATTTAGGCAAAGAGTCAAAAAAGCATTTCAATACGCTATGTAATTACCTAGATGCAATGGATATAAAATATAATATTAATGAACAACTTATCAGGGGATTGGACTACTATAATTATACCGCATTTGAAATCAAATGCAATGAACTTGGTAGTCAAGATACTATATGTGGTGGTGGAAGATATGACTGTCTAATAAAAAGCCTAGGTGGACCTGATACGGCTTCAGTAGGTTGGGCTATAGGCATAGAAAGGCTACTATTAATAGTAAAAAATCACTTTCAACCCATACAAATAAAACCCAATATTTATATTGCAACAAAAGGTATGCAAGCAAAATTAAGTGTTTGGCCCATTTTAAATCTTCTAGAAGAAGCCCAAATCTCATTCGAATTAGACTTACAAAATAATAGTTTTCAAAAACAGCTCAAAAAAGCTAGCAAATTAGGCACTTCTATCTGTCTTCTTATCGGAGATGATGAGGTGAACAATAATAGTATTACTATCAAATATCTCAAAGAACACAAACAAAAAGTAATTAGTTTAAACGAATTAATTCAAGAATTACAAAAATATTCAAGAACTTATCAAGAAACCTTGACAATACATAGATAAAAACTGTTACAATACATTTAACAATTATATTACCATGGGGTGTAGCCAAGCGGTAAGGCAGCGGACTTTGACTCCGCCATTCGCAGGTTCGAATCCTCCCACCCCAGTACCAAATTGATTTAAACTTATTTTTATATAAGTATAGTAAATTATTTTGCACTTCAAATGAAAAAGTTTGATTTCCAAGAATCAATTACATTATCTACTATAATAGTAATTAAATTTCAAGACTAGAATTAACATTTTATTAGCAAATACATTTAGAAATTAATTATGGCATTTATTCAATTCATTCAAGGGATTAATGAAACGGTTGTCCCAGATGTTAAATTAACAAGATCTAGAGATGGTAGTACGGGAACAGCAACTTTTCGATTCAACCAACCAGACATTTTGAAAGCTGGTATGGAAGAGAAAGGTGATATCACAGGAATGTATTTAAAAGATGAAGAAGGTGAAATGATTACAAAAGACGTAAATGCTAAATTTATTAATGGCAAACCTGAGGCAATAGAGGCTATTTACATTATTAAAAGTCCTCTAGATTGGGATAGATTTATGCGTTTTATGGAAAGATATGCTAATGACAACCAATTATCTTTCACAAAAGCTACAACATAACTTACTTATTATGGCATATATCCATTACATTTATAATCATAGTGGATATAAATAAATACATCAACAATATCAATATGAAATTCTCCCGAAAATCATTAAACGAACTAATTAATATAAAGCATATACAAATAAATACGTTAGCTAGCAAATTAACATTAGCTGGATTTGAAGTTGAAGAAATTATGTATATAGATTATATGAATGATTATGTAATAAACATCGATATAATAGCAAATAGACAGGATATTGCATGTGTTATTGGGCTAGCAGAAGAACTGAGTATAATATTAGATATACCTTTAAAAGACCCCATATTACAAACATATTCAGGAAACTATAATAAAAACACCTATCAGCAATATTTAATAAACACTTTTCATAACTCTCAATCTATACTAAATATAGCTATTCAGCATATAAAAAATCTTCAAGTTTTTAAATTACCACTATGGCTAAAGAACTACCTTATTATACATGAGATAAAACCTTCAGAAACAATATTAGATATAGTTCATTATATTCATATAAAATGGGGTCAGGATATACATATTTTAGATTATCAATCTATTATGCAAGAGCCTTTCAATATAAAATTAATTAACTCAATTCAACTTAATCAAGCAAATTCATTACAAAACATAAATAAAACAGTACAGACTGAACTAATTCAATATGATAAAAAAACTATATTTACTAATGGTTATAACATTAATAATAAATATACTTATAAATCTTCAAGTTCTTCAATAATTGTATTTAGTACAATACTTGACCCTATATATATAGAAAATAATATTAGAAATAGAACATCAACAAAACATCTCAAATACATAAATAAAAGCTATTTCATGAAAGCTTATCGAGAAGCTATTCAACTAATAGCTCAATTTACTAATAGCAAAGCACAAATAGAGTATAGTTATCATAGAAAACAACTAAAACGAATTATTAATATACATAAAAATTTAATTTACAATATTTTAGGACCCCTAAATAATCAAAACAGAGCTTATACGCCTATTCATATTATATTTAATATACTTCTACAACTTCGATTTCAACCTCAATATGACAATAATATTTTTACCGTAACTGTACCTCCGCATAGGCATGAAGATATTCAAAGACCTATAGATATTATTGAAGAAATTGGAAGAATATATGGATTCAACAAATTTATAGATAATTTACCTGCAAAAAATCAACAAAGCTATATCAGTGATAATACACAAAATATACACAAAATAAGAAAAATTTTTAGGGATATAGGTTTACATGAAATTAAAAATTACTCATTACAAAAATACAGTAATAAAAAACATATTAGTTTACATAATCCATTAGCTCAAGATCAATCTCATTTGAAAACAAGTTTATTGCATAATTTAATTCAAACTAAAGAGTATAATATAAAACACCGCAATAAAAACATAGAGGGATTTGAGATTGGCAATATTTTTTATAGAGAGGATGGTAAATCTTTTCGCGAGACTACAAATATTGGAGGTATCTTAGGTAATACAAATTTTGCAAGACAATCATGGTCAAATTCTGTACATGAATTAACTTGGTTTCAAGCCAAAGGTACTATAGAAGAACTATTTGATAGACTCAAATCAAGTATTGAATGGGTGTCTATTACTCAAAATAATTATACTATTAACACCTACTACAATTTGAATATATACCATCAAAAACGTTCCGCTTTGTTATACAATAAATTCACTAAAGAGCATCTAGGTATCTTTGGAGAGCTAACAAAAAAACTTAATGACAAATTAAATATTCACCATAAAACTTATATATTTGAGATGAATATAAATGCTTTATCACAAACAATAAGAAAATACAATCACTTAAAATATATAATTAAACCCTACTCATGTTATCCAAGTGTGACTCGAGATATATCAATAAGATTGAAATTTGATTTGAATATTGCCTACATTAAGAAATCAATTTCAAAAAACAACTCTCGTTTAATAGAATCAATAGAAATATTTAATGAATACGAGAAAATCATACACAGTAAAAAAGAAAAATACATAGGTATAAGAATAACATATAGAGCACAAAACAGAACTCTAAACGATAAGGATATTATAAATATCGATAAACAAATAAATAATATAATACATGATTATTTATAATCCTACTTTGATTGAGAGTAAGTCATAAGCCGGATTCTGTTCTTTAATAAAAAGACTATATATTAAAGGGTAGTTATTAATCTATAGTTTTATTCAAAACTTCATGCAGTAAATATAACAAATATAATAGCTTGTAACATGTTAGATCACACTTACACTTACCTATATTGCATCACTTTACTCTTAAGTAGGGGTTTACCTAGCAAATATCTTAACAATATTTCTGGTAAGCTCTTACCTTACCTTTGCATCCTTACCATATATAGGTGGTTTATTTCTGTGGCACTTTCCTCATAGTTACTTATACTGTTTACTATACAACTACTGATATCTAAATAGAGACCGGACTTTCCTCAAGGCTGTAGAAGCCTTGCAACTACCTACGCTTACTCTACCAAAAACAACATACTAAATTGAATAAAAAAAAGCAAGTATTTTATATATGATAAAAAAGCATAAATTCACAGAAAAAAAATTTGTATCTATGTTAAATAAATACAATTACGATTTACATTTGGGCGATATTGTAGCAGGTACTATTTTTAATTTAGAAAGTCAAGGATATTTAGTAGATATAGGTGCACACATAGCAGGTTACTTACCTTATAATGAAACATTGTTATACAATAGACCATCTTCTAAATTTACAAACTTGGATAATCAAATAACAAGAGATTTTTTTATACTTGCATATCAAAAACACTCCCAACAAATTTTACTATCTATTAAGCGACTAGATTATATAAGGGCATGGAAAAGAGTTAAACAATTACACATAGAAGATGTCATTTTAAATGCTCCTGTAATTAATACTAACAAAGGAGGAATAATAACTTATATAGAAGGACTACAAGGGTTTATACCAAAATCTCATTTAATACACACTCCTGAATTTTATTCAAATCAAAAAACTATAAAATGCCAATTATTGATCATTGATGAAAAAAGTAATAAATTAATTTTAAGTAATAAACGAGCTATGCTAGCACTAACAAAAGACAAATTCAAAATAGATCTAATAGTAGAAGGTAAAATTATTGCAATAAAAACATATGGCGTATTTATCGAGATAAATAATATTATTGCTTTATTACATATCTCAGAAATAGGATATAAATACATAGATGACTTAGATAATCTATTTACTATAGGCAATTATACAAAAGTAAAAATAATTCATATAGATATGAAACAAGGTCGATTATCTGTAACTAAAAAGGGTCTAAATTAACCTCCACCAACAATAGTAATAACTTCTATTTTATCGTCCGACTTTAAAAAAATACTAGATAAATTATCAATAGATACAATCTTTTGATTATATTCAACAATAATTGAATTTATATCAAACTGATAATGTACTAGCAAATTATGTAAAGAAGTTTCAGCAGAGCAATTTAAAGGTCTTCCATTCAAAATAATTGTATTATATATATAATCCATACTAGGTTAGTAGACTAAATTTAAAAAAGATATTATACTAGAATTATAGTATATATGGCGGGTGTAGCCAAGAGGTTAAGGCAATGGATTGTGACTTCATCATTCGCGGGTTCGAATCCCGTCATTCGCCCTATTTTTTAAAAAATTATTTACTGCAGCAAATTTTACTAGTTGAGTTCTGTTTTTAGTATTTGTTTTTAAAAATAAACGACTTACATATTTTTCTACTGTTCTTAAGCTTAATTGTAATTTAGCTGCTATTTCTTTATTCATTAAGCCCTGATAAACTAATTGAAAAACCTCTAATTCTTTACGAGTTAAGGCAAAATCCTGTTGCTTAGTATAAGAAGAATCGTGGTTTACTAAATTAGTTTTTATCATTAAATCAAAATTTTTTAGTAAATTACGTACTATAGACAAAAGCTCTACTGGACTAAAAGGCTTAACTAGATAAGCACTACAACCAAGATTATATCCTTTAACTCGATCATGAGTCATACCTTTTGCCGTAAGAAAAATTATAGGTATACAAGAAAAACTAGAATTTAATCGCAATAATTTAATCAAATCATAACCATCTAGGCTAGGCATTACTATATCTGTAATTATTAAATCAAAACGTTCATCTTGTAATGCTTGTAAAGCTTGTTGAGCTGTACTTTTAGATACTACATTAAAACCTTCACTGAATAAATAATTAGCAACAGATTTACTTAAATCTAAATCATCATCTACTAATAATATATTTTTTTTCATGTGTATATTAATTAATATATATTAAAAATCAATCCATATTAAAATCATGAAATGGCTAAATAAATTGTCAGAATTAAAAATTTCTTTTCATACTTTTAAACTCAGTAATAATGATTCTATTATATATAATTATGAACCATTTAATGAGAGATCTTTTATAATAATATCAGGTTTACTATATTTACAAAAAGTATTTCTCAATGGAGAGAAGTTATGCATAGCTATTTTAACAAAAAATACTTTACTAAGTCTAGATTCTGAGAATATAAGCAGAGCATTATATTACTATCAATTAGTATCTTTAAATACAAGCTATATTATTAGCCTACATACTCATAATTTATCTGCTAGAAAAAAACAACATATAAATCTAATGCTGAATATGCATAAGGGATATTATAAAACCCTTATAGCTTATGAAAGAATGATTCACATATTAACTCATAAATACATTAAATATAGAATTATCCAATTATTACTTTTTTTATCAAAAGAAGAAGGAAGTATAATTAATAATACAATTATTATACCATTTTATATAAGTCAATCTAATATCGGACATATTGTAGGAAGTAATAAAAACACAGTTAACAAGATTATCAAATTTTTAGAAGTAAAAAAAATCATTTGCTACTCAAATAAAAGAAGAATTATTATTCAAGATATCATAGCTTTAAATAAGGCCAAACTAATACTATAAATCTTATAAATATATACCCATAAAAAATATGCATGTTATAATATTGATTATATGGAATAGCTGTTAGTCTAAATGCAAAATTATTAAAAAAGTAAAATTATGGGAAAAGTATATGATTGGTTTGAAGAAAGATTAGAAATTCAAGCCATTGCTGATGATATAACAAGTAAGTATGTACCTCCACATGTTAATATTTTTTATTGCATTGGTGGTATWGTWTTTACATGTTTTTTAGTTCAAGTAGCAACTGGGTTTGCAATGACATTTTATTATAGACCTAGTATTAGTGAGGCTTTTTCATCTGTTGAATATATTATGACTGATGTTAACTTTGGTTGGCTAATTAGATCTATTCACAGATGGTCAGCAAGCATGATGGTTTTAATGCTAATACTACATGTTTTTCGTGTATATTTAACAGGAGGTTTTAAAAAACCACGTGAGTTAACTTGGGTTACTGGTGTTATACTAGCCGTTCTAACAGTATCTTTTGGAGTAACAGGTTATTCATTACCTTGGGATCAAATAGGTTACTGGGCTGTAAAAATTGTAACAGGTGTTCCTGAAGCTATACCAATAGTTGGTAGCAGTATAGTCGAATTATTAAGAGGCAGTGTTAGCGTAGGACAAAGCACATTAACACGTTTCTATAGCTTACATACTTTTGTCTTACCATTACTTACAGCTGTATTTATGCTTATGCATTTTCTTATGATTCGTAAACAAGGTATATCAGGACCTTTATAAAATATAAAAAGCAATTAAAAAAATCTATTAATAATTTAATCAAAGAGTTTAATATGTCTATTATTAAAAAACCCGACTTAACTGACCCCAAATTACGTGCTAAATTAGCTAAAGGTATGGGCCATCATTATTATGGTGAGCCTGCTTGGCCTAATGATTTATTATATATGTTTCCAGTGGTAATTCTTGGAACTATAGCTTGTAATGTTGGTCTAGCCATTTTAGAACCTTCAGTTATTGGTGAGCCTGCTAATCCTTTTGCAACACCACTAGAGATTTTACCTGAATGGTATTTTTTCCCTACATTTAACTTACTTAGAGTAATACCTAATAAACTAATTGGTGTTTTATCTATGGCATCTGTACCTGCTGGATTAATAACTGTACCTTTTATTGAAAACGTCAATAAATTTCAAAATCCTTTTCGTAGACCTGTTGCAACATCTGTATTTTTAGTTGGAACAGCAATAAGCATTTGGCTTGGAATAGGAGCTACAATGCCTCTATCAAAAGCTCTTACTTTAGGGGTATTTTAAATTAAAGCTAAAATAAATAATTAAATATAAAAACAACTAGTCATTATTATATATAATATAAGACTAGTTGTACTATATACAAACAAAATGTTACTTCACAGAAACTTTAGCTCCTACTTCTTCTAACTTAACCTTAATATTTTCAGCCTCTTCTTTAGAAACACCTTCTTTTAAAGATTTTGGTGTTGATTCTACTAAATCCTTAGCCTCTTTTAAGCCCAATCCTGTTAAAGAACGTACAACTTTCAGTATAGCTATTTTTTTTGCAGCTGGCACTTCATCCAATACAATGTCAAACTCTGTCTTCTCTTCCTCAGCTGGATTACTACTAGCACTCTCAGAATTTGGCATGACAACCATGCTACTAGATTGAGTTACTGATGCATCAACATCAAAAGTATTTTCAATTTGTTTAACTAATTCAGCAGCTTCTAGTAGGGTTAATAACTTTAATTCCTCTATGATACTTTCTATTTTAGTAGACATAAAAATCAAAATATAATAATAACTAATAAATACAATAAACTTTTTTTCTAAAATTACTAATTGTCTTTTAGCGAATTAATATCTATAGGTATAGATGGACCCATTGTACTAGATAAATACATTGACTTCCAGTACTTACCTTTAGAACCAGATGGACGATTTTTATCAACAGATTCTTGAATAGCTTTAAAATTAAGATTTAAATCATCCACAGAAAAATTAATTTTTCCTATAGGTATATGAATAATACCTGTACGATCGACTCGATATTCTAACTTACCCTTCTTAAATTGCTGAATTGATGACTTTAAATCATTGCTTACTGTACCTGCTTTAGGGGAAGGCATTAACCCCCTAGGACCTAGTATTTTACCTAACTTAGCTATTAATAACATTACATCTGGTGTAGCTATTAATTTATCAAAATCCAAACGACCTCGAAATATTTCATCAATCAAATCTTCAGAACCTACTATATCAGCACCTACTTCAAGAGCCTCAGCTATTTTTTCTCCTTTAGTAATAACTGCTATTTTTATTTCTTTTCCTGTTCCTTTCGGCAAAACTACTGTTGATCTTAACTGTTGATCGGAGTATTTAGGATCTAAGCCTAAAACTGCATGAATTTCAACTGTTTCAACAAAATTCACCGTTGAAAAAGATTTAATTAAAGAAAGAGCTTCTAAAGGAGAATAAAATTTAGACTTATCTACTTTTTGAGCTATTTGCTGAAAACGACGTGAATATTTACGCATTATTATAATTTTATACTTCTTATCTTATTAAATTATTAATTAGTTATCTTAATACCCATACTATTAGCAGTACCAGATACTATAGACATTGCTTTTTGTACATCATTAGTATTCAAATCTTGCAGCTTTGTTTCAGCTATTTCCTGAAGTTGTTTCAAAGAAATTGATCCTACTTCTTGAGAATTTGGTTGACTTGAACCTTTTTGAATGCCAGCTGCCTTCGCTATTAATACAGAAGCAGGAGGTGTTTTTAAAATGAATGTAAAACTTCTATCTTCATAAATAGAAATTTCAACTGGAATAACTAAACCCACTTTATCTGCTGTCTTAGCATTATACTCCTTGCAAAACATAACAATATTAGCACCATACTGACCTAAAGCAGGTCCTACTGGAGGAGCTGGTGTTGCCTTTCCTGCTGTTAATGCTAATTTAACAATACCTAGAATCTTTTTAGCCATACAACTTTGAATTTATTAAATAAATATTTATATGAGTAACCTTAATTTAATTAATACCTAAAAATAGGTATACAGGCTATTATATGCATTATTAAGTATTTTTCCAATACTTTAACTTTTATATATAAAGCATCTATCACGCCTTGAAGGACTTGAACCCTCGACATTAGGTTTTGGAAACCTACGTTCTACCAGCTGAACTAAAGGCGTACTAAAGTTAGTATAGCATTGAATCTTATATAAAAAAGTATATATTAATGTACTGATAGAATAAAATTTAAAGAATTATTAAGATAACCAAAAGAATATTTATGCTCAATCCCAATTTAAAAACAATTAAACTCAATAATAGTGAGTATAAGCTATATTCACGACAATTAGTACTTAATTCTGTAGGAATAGAAGGACAAAAAAGACTAAAATCGGCTAAAATTTTATTTATTGGCGCTGGTGCACTAGCATCCTCTGCTCTCATTTATTTGGCAGCATCTGGAGTAGGATGCATAGGAATAATAGATAAAGATAAAGTAGTAGAATCTAATTTACATAGACAAATAATATATAATTATCATTGCTTAAATCAACCTAAAGTTAATTCTGCAAAGGATATTATTAAAAATATTAATAATCTATGCGATGTTATTGCATATAATGAAGAATTATCTTCCTTTAACTATCTAGATATAATTAAAAAGTATGACCTTATAATAGATAGTTGTGACAATTTCGAAACACGATATCTAATTGATATAGCATGCTATAAATTACATAAAGTACATATTTATGGCGCTATACGAGAATTCGAAGGCCAAATAAGTGTATTCAACTATAAAAACGGACCTCGATATCAAGATATATATCCTCCATATTTAAATTTGCAAAATACTTCTTGTAATTCATTAGGTGCTTTAGGAATTGTACCTGGAGTAATAGGTATGTTACAAGCAACAGAAGCTATGAAAATTATTATAGGAATAGGAGAGATTTTAAGTGGACAACTTTTAATATATAGTAGCTTAAATACATCCTTCAAAAAAATCAACATTCCGTATGTAAATTCAGTACGATTAAAATATAATAATATCAAGAACAATAAAATATCTAAAATCAATTCTTTGATAACAAAAACGACTACATTAAATTCATTACAATGTAAACAAAAAGATAAGTTTTTAATTATAGATTTAAGACAACCAAATGAATTTCACTTAAACCATATATCAAAATCAATCAATATACCTATAATAAATCTAAAATCAAAAAACACTTTATCTTTCATTAAACAAAATTCTATAGATAAAAATATAATTATTTATTGTAGCAGATATGCGAGGTCTATTTTAGGCTCTAAAATATTAAGTCTATATAAAATTAATAATAGTATATTATTAGGTGAATTGAACGAATAGATAATTAAAAATATATCTAACAGTCAAATTATTAATTGTAAAATGAATATGTATCATATTTTTTATAGATTTTATATAATAGAATATAAACACAAAGGTATAAAAATTATGACAAAAGATATTAATATTATTCTAAAAAAAAATTACAAACCATTAGGAGAAAATGGAGAATTGAAAACAGTAGCTAAAGGATTTGCAAGAAATTATTTAATCCCTAAACATATTGCAGAAATAGCCACTAAAGGCAAAATAAAACACTATATGATGTTAAGAAGTATAGAAAATAGAAAAATAGAAGAAAAACAATTAAATGCTATTAAAATTCAAAAAAATTTAGAACAAGTCTACAAAATTAAACTAAGAAAAAAAGTAAGTGGCCAAAAAAATGAGAATATTTTTGGCAGTGTTACAGACAAAGAAATTATTGAACAAATTTTCCATGCAACAGGTATAGAAATAGAGAAAAAACAGCTAATTATTCCTAGTATCAAAAATATCGGTAGCTATAAAATTCAAGTAAATATTGCAAACAATGTGCAAGCTAATTTAACTTTACAAATACTACCTGAAAATATATAGTTAAACACTAGGTATTCCAACAAATAAACTTTAAATTTATGCCTACATACTATTAATAATCTATTTTTATATAAAAAGATATCGCATACATATCAATTTATGTAAAAATTGATAGTTTAGATATAGAACGTACAAAATAAAAATAGATACAAACTATGTGTAAAAAATACAATTATTATGTTGGACCGCATAATTGCTTAGCAGAGGAAATTTTACTAGGTAGTATACTCATTTATCCTAATTTATTTCCAAAGATTTCAAAAATAGTTCAAATTGATTCTTTTTTTCTAGAATCACATCAAATTATTTATAGAAATCTTCTTTCTCTAAATAAAGAAAATAAATTAGATCTAATCAATCTTTTATATATACTATATAATCATAAACTTCTTAAATACATAGGTGGAATAACTAAAATAATAGATATGATGAAACAAAGTCAAATGTTTATCTCATCTATTAATATAAATATTTATGCTAAAGAATTGGTTGATATTATTAATATAAACTATATCAAAAGATTAATGATTCAATATGGATATAATATAATTCAACTAGCATTAATTGAAAAACTACCAAGCTATTTATTATATAATAAAGCTGCATATTATTTAAATTTTACTGTTAATAAAATTCCCAAAGAAAATCTTGACGACTTTAAAGATCTAATAGGACAATTTTTACTTAAATCAACTACAGAAAAAAGCATCGTTAGTTACACTATAAAGTCCAAAAAGCTATCTTACGGTTTTAGGGAACTTGATAAGCTCACGAATGGTCTATCCAATGGAGATTTGATAATCATAGCAGGACGTCCATCTATGGGTAAAACATCTTTTGCTATTAATATTGCATATAATTTAATATCTAAATATACCATAGGTCTCTGCATATTTAGCTTAGAAATGTCACGAAATCAGATTCTAAATAAATTAATATCTATAGCATCTAAAATTTCCACATCTAAAATCACATCAAATAACATTACTAAACATGAATGGAGTTTACTTAAAACTATCTGTAAATTTTTTCTACGTCATGAAGTATATATTTATGATACACCTAATATATCTATTGACTATATAGTATACACATGTCAGATTTTAGCAAAAGATAATCATTCTATTCAAGTTATTATTATAGATTATTTACAACTTATACAAACAGAACAAAGGTACAATACAAACCGATCACAAGAATTAAGCTATATTACTAGAAAATTAAAAATATTAGCTCAACAATTAAATATACCTATAATTGTTTTATCTCAATTAAATCGTGGTATCGAAAATAGAATTAATAAAAAACCTTTATTATCTGATTTACGAGAGAGTGGTTGCATAGAATATAACAAATTAATTAACATAAGCAACGTTAATTTAATACACTTTAAATATTTTTTTAAGCACAAGCTATATAATTTGATCTATAACAGATGTATAAACAAAATTCATATCTCACATAAATATAATTATAAATTGGTATTCAATAATACTACTATTAGTACAACACATAACCATCTTTTATTATATAAAAATCTATGGCTACCTCAAGACACCATATTAGAACAAAAATTAATTTATAAAAATATAAAAAAGAGTATACAGTATATTCATACTCTTGATATTTATTTTTTCAGAAATTCACAAGTTTATGATGTTAGTGTACCTAAATATAGATATTTTACAAGTGATAATATTATTGTGCATAATTCTATTGAACAGGATGCAGATATTGTTATGATTTTGTATAAAGATTCTATAGATAGTCAAATATATGATTATGGTAATTCTACTAATATAGATATGACTATATGTAAAAATCGTAATGGACCAACTGGCTTATGCAGCTTCTTATTTTATCCTAACAGTACATACTTTGAAGATTTAAAAGAAAAAACATAGTTTTTCATTGTTTTTTTTCGTCAATTTTGTTATTCTTATTTACGATGCCGGAATAGCTCAGTTGGTAGAGCAGTGGACTGAAAATCCTCGTGTCACCAGTTCAAATCTGGTTTCTGGCATTATCTTATTAAATAAAAAACCGTATAATTATACGGTTTTTTATTTTTTTAGTATAATGCTACGAAGATAGCATTTCTAACTTTTCTCCTAATAAAACAATTACACTTCCTTCATCGGTAACATCAACAACTGCCCTATCACCCGCTTTAATTTTACCAGAAAGGACCTCCTCTGCTAAACTATCTTCCAACAATCTCATAACTGCTCTACGTAAAGGTCTAGCACCATAACTAGGGTTATATCCTTCATCAACCAATCGATTCTTAAATCTTTCTGTAACTTCTAATTCTATTTCTTGCTGTCTAATACGATCAAATACTTCTTTTAACATAATATCAGCTATTTCTCTAACCTCATCTTTAGTTAATTGTCTAAATACAATAATTTCATCTAAACGATTAAGAAATTCTGGTCGGAAATATTGCTTAAGTTCTTCATTCACAAGCGATTTAATTCTATTATACTGAGATTCTGTCTGTGACTCTCCTAACTCAAATCCTAAACTACCTCCACCCTTTTCAATAACTTTCGAGCCTATATTTGATGTCATTATTAAAAGGGTATTTTTAAAATCAATTGTTCTACCTTTTGCATCAGTCAAACGACCATCTTCTAATATTTGTAACAATAAATTAAATATATCTGGATGCGCTTTTTCTATTTCATCAAATAGAATAACTGTATATGGCCTTTTCCTTACTGCTTCAGTTAAATAACCACCTTCGCTATAACCCACATAACCAGGAGGTGAACCTATTAATTTAGATACTGTATGACGCTCCATATACTCAGACATATCAAGTCTGACCATTGCTTCTTGAGCACCAAAGAAATATGAAGCTAATGCTTTTGTTAGTTCTGTTTTTCCTACACCAGTAGGTCCAGAAAAAATAAAGCTAGCAATTGGCCTGTTAGGATTTTTTAAGCCAACTCTAGCTCTCCTAATTGCACGAGAAACAGCTACTACAGCTTCATCTTGACCAATTATTCGACTATGCAGCGTTTCTTCCATATGCATTAACTTTTCAGATTCACTCTTAGTTAATTTTGTTACAGGTATACCTGTCCAAAAAGCAACTATCTCAGCTATATCTTCTTCTGTAACTACTGGATCTTCTAACTGTAAATCTGGTTCTGTTTTCTTACTTTGAGCAATAGCAGCTATTTGAGCTTTGATCTCCATCTCTCTTGTTCTATATTGTTCTGCTTTTTCATATTTTTGCGCTCTTATAGCTTCATCTTTTGTTTTTAGTACTGTTCTAAGTTCTTTATCTAATTCTCTAGCTGCAGGAGGCAATTGAGAATTTAATAATCTAACACGCGAACCTGCTTCATCTATTAAATCTATAGCTTTATCTGGAAGGAAACGATCCGATATATACTGGTTTGCATACTTAGCAGCGGCTGCTAGAGCACCATCAGACATTTTTAGTTGATGATGTTTTTCATATCTATCACGTAAACCAAACAATATTTCAATAGTCTCCTCAACACTTGGCTCACCAACTAATACTGGTTGAAATCGTCTTTCCAAAGCAGCATCTTTTTCTATATGTTTTCTGTATTCTTCTAAAGTTGTTGCTCCTATGCACTGCAATTCTCCTCTAGCCAAAGCTGGCTTTAATAAGTTAGCAGCATCAATAGCACCTTCTGCAGCACCAGCACCAATTAATGTATGAACTTCGTCTATAACTAAAATAACATTATTAGCTGATTTGATTTCATCCATAATCCTTTTTAATCGCTCTTCAAATTCACCTCTATATTTGGTCCCAGCAACTAATAAGCCTACATCTAAAGTAACAACCAGTTTATCTTCTAAAATTACTGGTATATCACGATTTGCTATACGCTGAGCTAAACCTTCAGCAATAGCAGTTTTACCAACTCCAGGTTCACCTATAAGAACTGGGTTATTTTTTGTTCTTCTACCTAAAATCTGTATTACTCTTTCAATCTCTTTTTGCCTGCCTACTACTGGATCTAATACACCTTCTACAGCTAATTCAGTCAAATTCGATCCGAATTCTTCTAATGTTGGTGTCTTACTTCTTGCTTGAAGATTATTATTGCCATTTGTGTTAGCTTCAGCATTATCTCCTAGCATTTGAATTACTTCTGTTCTTATAGAAGATACATTAACAGCTAGATTCTCTAAAACTCTTGCAGCTACACCCTCTCCTTCCCTCACTAATCCCATTAGAAGATGTTCTGTACCAATATAATTATGACCTAACTGTCTAGCTTCTTCTAAAGATAATTCTAAAACGCGTTTTGCTCTCGGAGTAAAAGGTATTTCAACAGCTACAAAGCCTGAACCTCTGCCTATTATTTTTTCTACTTCTATTCTTGCATCTTTTAAATTTACATTCATAGATTTAAGAACTTGAGCAGCTATACCTGTGCCTTCACCGATCAAACCTAATAATATTTGTTCTGTACCAACAAAATTATGACCTAATCTTCTAGCCTCCTCTTGAGCTAGCATGATTACTTTTATAGCTTTTTCTGTAAAGCGTTCAAACATAATAAATAGAGCTAGAATTAAATTAATTACCTTTGATACTTATAGATAATAACATATATGCTATAATAACTTAATAGTATATATCAAATTCTTTTCATCGAGATAATGTCTTATAAGAATTTAAATATAGTACATTGAAAATTTATAATACAAATTATGTAGTATAAGCCAACACTTAGTAAACTTCTAATTATATTTTTGATATAGATTAATAACATCATATTTAAGAATAATAAATTATCACTAAAGTTATGATTGTATTGTTCAAATATTGACTAATGATACTTAAATTGCATACAATAAAAAAAAATTTTATTTTTGCTGTAATATTTATATGAAAATTAAACATAGTAATACTATTGTAGAAAGTGTAGAAAAAAAATTCATAAAAAATGAAATGCCCTTCCTAGAAGTAGGTGACAGTATACAAATAAGTGTACTAATTAAAGAAGGCAGTAAAGAACGCATACAAACATCAGAAGGTGTTATTATATCTATAAATAATAATAATCTAAACACAACTATAACTATTAGAAAAGTTTTGCAAAATATTGGCGTAGAACGTGTATACTTAATACATTCACCAAGAATTACCAATATAAAAATCGTAAAGAAAGCAAAAGTGAGAAAAGCTAAACTATATTACTTAAGAAGTAGATCTGGCAAAGCAACAAGACTAAAACAAAAATTCAACTAAACTATCAATGCTATTATTAACCTAAGTTACCATAAGGAATTCAAGGATATATAGCTCAGACGGTTAGAGTATCACGTTGACATCGTGAAAGTCACTGGTTCAAGTCCAGTTATATCCATCTATGTAATATAAAAAATTGCTTTTTGAATAAAAATTTGATACTATTATTTTGGGGTCGGTGCCCGAGTGGTTAATGGGGGCGGACTGTAAATCCGCTGGCTTTGCCTACGTTGGTTCAAATCCAACCCGGCCCAATAATAAAAAAATAATTTACAGCCCTTATAGCTCAGTGGAAGAGTATCTTCTTGGTAAGAAGAAAGTCATGAGTTCAATTCTCATTAAGGGCTTTAATATATACTATTAAGTAAAAGGTTTAACTGATATACTACTTTTTTGCACATGTTTTGCTATGCCTATCATTTGAGAATTACTTTTACCTGGAGCTACCATAGGATAACAATTTTCTTCTTGTTTGACTTGGCAATCTAAAACGACAGGTCCTTTATCTCTTAAAGTACTTTCTATTGCTACATTCAAATCTTTACGATTTTTTAATTTAATTCCTTTAATTCCAAAAGATTTAGCTAAATTTACAAAATCAGGTGACCCTTTTTCCATATTAGAGTGTGAGTATCTTTCACCATAAAAAGCTTGCTGCCACTGTCTAACCATACCTTGCCACTTATTATTAATAATAATTACTTTAACAGGTAATTGATATTGAGCTATAGTGGCTAATTCTTGAATATTCATCTGAAAGCTTGCATCACCTGTAATACATATTACTTCTTTATCAGGATTAGCTACTTGTACTCCAATTGCTGCTGGCAAACCATAACCCATTGTACCTAAACCTGCACTTGACATCCAATGACGAGGTAATACATTAATAAACTGTGCTGCCCACATTTGATGTTGACCAACGTCAGTTGTAAAATAAGCTTCCTTACTCAACTGGGATATTTGTGAAATGATTTCCTGCGGGGACAAATAATCTACAGTTTTTGGTATTAATAAAGGGTATTGCTGTTTCCATATATCAATCCTTTCATTCCATGATCTTGTTTGCTCTACAACATGTGCTATTTTGTTTACTTGAATATATTTTAAAACTTGACTTAAAATATCTTTAACATCTCCTACTATGGCTATTTGTGGGATTCTATTTTTACCTAATTCAGCAGCATCAATATCTATATGTATTACTTGTGCATTACATGCAAACTCATCTAATTTGCCTGTAACTCTATCATCAAAACGTGCACCTAAAGCTATTAATAAATCACATTCACTAACTGCATAATTAGCATAAACTGTTCCATGCATTCCTAGCATTCCTAACGCAAGTTTATGATCTTCATCTATAATACCTTTACCCATCAATGTAGTTGTTATAGGTATTTTAAAGTGATTAGCTATTTCTAAAACCTCTTGATGAGATTGCGAGGTTATAGCTCCTCCACCAATGTATAATAAAGGTTGACTTGATTGAAGCAATAAGTTAATGATTTTAGTGATTTCTTGACTTTTAGCTGTTACAAAAGGTCTACAACCAGGTAATCTAATATTTTTGGGCTCAACTGGCTTATAATAAAATTTTTCTAAACCTACATCTTTCGGTATATCAATTAATACTGGGCCAGGACGACCATGAGTAGATATATAAAAAGCTTCAGCTACTATACGAGACATATCTCGTGGATCTCTGACTACATATGAATGCTTAACTATTGGTAAAGTAATTCCAAAAATATCAACTTCTTGGAAAGCATCGGTACCCATAAAAGGCCTTGCAACTTGTCCTGTAATTAAAACCAAGGGTACTGAGTCCATTTGTGCAGTAGCTATACCTGTAACTAGATTTGTTGCACCTGGACCAGATGTTGCAAAACACACACCTATTTTCCCTGTAGATCTAGCATACCCATCCGCTGCGTGACAAGCTCCTTGTTCATGTCTAGATAAAATATGTTTAATCAAACCTTTTTGTTCCCATAGGTATAATTCATCATATATAGGTAATATAGCACCACCTGGATAACCAAAAATATAGCTAACCTTATGTCTAACTAAACTATCCATTAAAGCAAAAGAGCCCGTGGATTGACGATCAATATTTATATCTTCCATAAGTAAAAAATTCTAAATAGGTATTTATTAAATTAATAAAAGAAAGTGAAAAAGAGAAACTAGTAACTATATATATATTATATATGTTCAATTTTTATTATTTTTTTCTTATTATTTTTTAATTTATATCTAACATAAGCCTTAATACCATATATATAAAGTATAGTACAGCTAGATTTGAGAGAATAATGAATACAAGTTTTTTTTTGTTGTCTAATGACTTAAAAACAGGTTGAAAAGTCGTCAAGAAAAACCCTATAAATACACCTAGTAAAAATCTAGGGAATTTAAGAATATTATTCCAAAATGTCTGCATATTGTCTTGTGATATTTACTGATTCTTTTGTAAGATAAAATAGTGTATGATAGTACTTTTTTGAATTTTTTGCTACCTACTATACTATATAATTAAATATGTTAACAGATCTGAATCGCGTACAAGTTTTAAGTGAAGCCTTACCATTTATACAAAAATTTTCCGGCCGTACTATTGTTATTAAGTACGGAGGAGCAGCCATGAAGAATGATTTGCTAAAAAACAAATTTATAGAAGATATTCTATTTCTATCTTATATAGGTATCAAACTTATATTAGTTCATGGCGGTGGTCCTGTGATTAATACTTGGTTAAAAAAAGTCAATATTAAATCTCATTTTTGCAATGGTATACGTGTCACGGATAAAGAAACTATGGAGATAGTAGAAATGGTTTTAGTTGGGAAAATCAATAAGGAGCTAGTTACTTTATTAAATAAAAAGCAAGGTTCTGCTATTGGTTTATCAGGTAAAGATGGAAATCTAATTGTCGCATCACAATTATTTAATGATCCTAATAATTTAGTTGGTACTGTAAAACAAGTAAATGTTAGTATCCTAAAGCTTTTGTTAGATTCAGGCTATATACCTATTGTTTCTAGTGTAGCTGCAGATGAATGTGGTCAATCTTATAATATTAATGCCGACACAGTAGCAGGTGCACTTGCTGATGCTATACGAGCAGAAAAATTAATTTTGTTGACAGATATTTTGGGCATAATGCGTAATCCGTCCAAGCCTGAAACGTTAGAAAAACATTTAACTATTGATCAAGTTAAAAAATTAGTCGATCAACAAATAGTAACGGGTGGTATGATTCCTAAAGTGGATTGTTGTATTAAAGCTTTGCAGGGAAATGTGAAATCAGCACATATTATTGATGGAAGAGTTGAGCATGCTTTGTTATTAGAGATATTAACAACGGATGGAATAGGTTCTATGATCATATCATAAAGTTGTTGATTTTTTTGATTAGTGTTATATTAATAGGGGGCTCAGTAGCTCAGTCGGTTAGAGCAGGGGACTCATAAGCCCAAGGTCGCAGGTTCAAGTCCCGCCTGAGCCATATTTAGTGATTTCTAATGGAGAGGTGGCTGAGCGGTCGAAAGCGGCAGATTGCTAATCTGTTGTATGTATTTTATTCATACCGAGGGTTCGAATCCCTTCCTCTCCTTATTAAGATAAATTCTTATTTGACAAATCTAAATATAATATGACACAATCAACTTAATTGTATTGGGATTGTAGTTCAACTGGTTAGAGCACCGCCCTGTCACGGCGGAAGTTGCGGGTTCGAATCCCGTCAGTCCCGTACTTTCAATTATTAGTTAACGCTGAATTGTTTATTTGGTATAGGTGTGTATTCATTAATAATTTGTCTAAATTCTTCACCATCTATAGTTTCTTTCTCGATAAGTAAGTCAACTAGTCGATCAATGACTACTCTGTTTTCACGTATAATATTTACTGCTTTCTGATGACACTCTCCTACAATAGATTGAATTTGCTGATCTATTTTGATTGCAATTTCATCTGAGTAATCTGATGTATTAGCCATGCCTCTTCCTAAAAAAGGATTAGATTCTTCACTTTCTAAAGATAAAGGTCCAATGTTAGACATGCCAAATCGTGTCACCATTTGTCTGGCCATAGAGGTAACTTGTTGTAAATCATTGCCAGCACCTGTAGTCACTTCTGCATCTCCAAAAACTACTTCTTCAGCTGCACGTCCACCTAAAGCTCCCATAATTTTGCATAATATTTGTGATCTAGAAATTAAGCTAGGATCTTCAGATGGTGTAAACCATGTTAGACCTCTGGCTTGTCCTCTTGGAATTAATGTAACCTTTTGTACAGGATCGTGATCTTGAAGTAATGTTCCTACAACAGCATGTCCAATCTCATGATATGCTATTAATCTTTTACTTTTGCTGTCTACTAATGGTGTTCCTTCCATGCCAGCAACTACTCTGTCGATGGATGAATCAATCTCATTTAATGTAATACTTAATTTTCGTCTGCGAGCTGTTAATATAGCAGCTTCATTTAGTAGGTTTGCTAAATCTGCTCCAGAAAAGCCAGGTGTTCTTCTTGCTATTGTATCTAAAGACACAAAACTATCAATTTTTTTATTACGTGCATGTACTTGTAAGATAGCTAATCTTCCTTTGAAATCGGGCACCTCGACAGATACTTGTCTGTCAAAACGCCCTGGTCTTAATAAGGCAGAATCTAAAATATCAGCTCTATTAGTAGCTGCAATTACTATAATACCTGTATTACCTTCAAACCCATCCATTTCAGTTAGTAGTTGATTTAATGTTTGTTCTCTTTCATCATTTCCACCACCTATTCCGGTTCCCCTCTGTCTACCAACAGCATCAATTTCATCAATAAAGACAATACAAGGCGCATTCTCTTTTGCTTTTTTAAATAAGTCCCGAACTCTTGATGCACCTACACCAACAAACATTTCAACAAACTCAGATCCTGAAATACTAAAAAAAGGAACGTTAGCTTCACCTGCAATAGCTTTTGCTAGTAGTGTTTTACCTGTGCCAGGAGGACCAACTAGTAGCACACCTTTAGGTATTTTTGCACCTACTGCTGTAAAGCATTCAGGTTGTTTAAGAAAAGTTACTACCTCTTCAAACTCTTCCTTTGCTTCGTCAATACCTGCAACATCATCAAATATTACTCCTGTTTTAGCTTCCATTTGAAATAAGGCTTTAGATTTACCAAATGACATAGCTTGTCCAGGACCTCCAGCTCCTCCATTCGATCTTCTAAATAATAAAGCAAGCCCACCTATTAGAAATAATGGAAATAGAAGATTTCCTAACAGATTCCATAAAGCGCTTGTATTTCTTGTTGGGTGAGCATCGAGATCAATATTTGCTTTTCTTAGTTTAGTAACTAATTCAGGTGCACTGGCTGGTAACTCAACTCTTATTTTTTGTACTCGATTGCCTAATTCAGGACCAACAGCTTCTATTATTGCTGTATGGCTATTGTCATACATATCAACTCTCTTAACCCAGCCCATATCTAAGTATTCTAAAAAACGTCCATAAGTCATTCTTGAGCTAGCTATATTGGTATTTAATTCATTTGTGGTTGGAGCAAGAAAACCTTGCCATAAAAAAAAACTGACTACCAGTATAGGTAGAGACCATAGTAAGAAAGTTTTCCAAGATAATTTCATAATAGATTTGCCTTATATATTGTGTCGTGTCAAATAAGTTTAACTTTTAACAGTTGTTAAAACTCTTTACATGAATGTAACATTTTTAAGATTTTCTCGGCAACTAAAATGCCTTTTGTTGAATTTTATCTTTACATAAGTTTATTTTTTTATTTTCTTTATTATATCTGCTATATTCTAATGTATATAGTTATCCAGTGTTAATTTATTAATATTATGATTAAAAAAGGTTCAATAGTTAAAATTTTAAGAAAAGAGTCTTACTGGTATCAAGATACAGGGACTGTAGTAAAGGTAGAAACAGATATTAAGTACCCTGTTTTAGTTCGTTTTTCTAAGGAAACTTATAGCGGAGTTATTAATAATAATTTTGCTCAGGATGAAGTAATGGTTGTCAATTAAACATAGATAAAGAAGCATTACAGTGTAATGCTTCTTGTATTAATTACCTAATGTTGCCCAATCTACATCTACATTTTCTAAAATTAATGATGAATTATATATTTGTAAAATAATAAGTAAAAACAAGAAAAATAATAGCATAAATACTGCCATAATAGGTGTTGTGCCCCAACCCGGTGCAACTTTACCATACTCTGAATTTAAAGGTCTTAATATTTCTCCGAGTCTAGTTCTTAAAGCCATGGTATTTTATAGTTTTTTTAATCAGTAATATCTATAATATATTATAGAAATAAATCTATTCTATTTGTATTTAATATATGGAAACTGCAACAGTTCTTAGTATTTTCATTTCTAGTCTGCTACTAGGGATCACAGTATATTCTATATACACTGCTTTTGGACCTGTCTCTAAAGAATTACGAGATCCATTTGAGGAACATGAAGAATAATTATACTTCATATTTTTATTCGTGTAGTTTTTTGATTTAATTAGTTAATCAAAAATTTTGTATTATCGCTCTCAACATAAAATTCAAATTGAGAGCGATATAAAACAATTTTACTTTAGATTATTTTGCAATTCTTGGTGGGTCTCTGAAAAAAATAGCAAAAAATATTACCATTAAAGTACCTACTAATAGAAATACATAAACTAGTGCTTCCATTTATACTTTTCCTTGTATTTATACGTTTTAATTTATTTTATACTGCGCCTTGTTTTTTACTGCTTCTATCACCTAATTTTTGGAAAGCTCCAAATTCTACTTGCTCTGTGACTTCTGCTCCTATACCTGCAAAAACATCTCTAAATATAGTTCTAGATCCATGCCATAAATGGCCAAAAAAGAAGATTAAGGCAAAATTTGCATGTCCAAATGTGAACCAGCCTCTTGGGCTACTACGAAATACGCCATCTGATTCTAGGGTAGTTCTATCGAATTCAAAAACCTCACCTAATTGTGCTTTACGTGCATATTTTTTTACACTAGGTGCATCATTGAAGACTTTTCCATTCAATTTACCCCCATAAAAATTCACTGTTACTCCCACTTGCTCAATACTATATTTAGATTCAGCTCTTCTGAATGGTATATCTGCCCTTATAATGCCATCTTTATCGACTAAAATTACAGGAAAAGTTTCAAAGAATGCAGGCATACGTCGAACAGTTAGTTCTCTACCTTCTTTGTCTTGAAAGATAGGGTGTCCTAACCATGCTTCCGCAATACCATCGCCTTTATCCATAGGTCCAGCTCTAAAAAGACCTCCTTTCGCAGGGTTATTTCCAATATAGTCATAAAAAGCTAATTTATCCGGAATTTTTGACCATGCTTCTTCAGCTGTGGTCCCTTCATTTAATGAGTTTTCTATCCTTCTTTCAATTTCTTGTTGAAAATAACCGCTATCCCATTGATATCTGGTAGGTCCAAATAATTCCAATGGTGTTGTAGCTGACCCATACCACATAGTTCCACACGTTACAAATGCGCTAAAAAAAACAGCTGAAATACTACTTGATAGTACAGTTTCTATATTACCCATTCTTAATGCCCGGTATAGTCTTTGAGGTGGTCTAACTGTTAAATGAAATAGCCCTGCTAAGATTCCAACTGTTCCTGCTGCTATATGATGAGAAGCAATTCCGCTAGGGTTAAAAGGATTAAATCCATCTGGACCCCACGCAGGTGCAACGGGTTGTACTTTTCCTGTTATTCCATATGCATCTGATACCCATATACCAGGCCCAAATAATCCTGTTGCATGGAAAGCACCAAAACCAAAGCATAACAAGCTTGAAAGTAGTAAATGTATACCAAAAATTTTTGGCAAATCTAGTGCAGGTTCGCCTGTTCGAGGATCTCTAAATAGCTCTAAATCCCAGTAAACCCAGTGCCATATGGATGCTAAAAAAAGCATTCCAGATAGAACAATATGAGTGATGGCGACACCTTCAAAACTCCATAAGCCAGGATTAGATACACTTTCGCCTGTAATACTCCAACCTCCCCAAGAGTCTGTTACACCTAATCTTGCCATGAAAGGCATAACGAACATTCCTTGTCTCCACATGGGGTTTAATACAGGATCAGATGGATCAAAAACTGCTAATTCGTATAATGCCATAGAACCTGCCCATCCTGCTACTAAAGCAGTATGCATAAGATGAACGGAAATTAATCGTCCTGGATCATTTAAAACAACTGTATGTACACGGTACCAAGGTAGTCCCATTGAACTACATTCCTCCTAAAACTATTCGTTAACGACGTGCTTTTCTTACGATATGTATATTAAAAATCTATATTTTATTATAACATTTCTCTGTAATTTAAAGTACAATTTAGTATGATTTATATGAAATTACTTGTCTAGTGTAGTAAAAGCAAATTAAGCAAATTAAGCTCAATATAGCTAAATTATCTAATATATTTAAGTTCATCCAAATATTATGTATATAGTAAATAGGATTTTGTATATATGCGTATCGAATACTTTCTATTGCATATGTGAGAGGATTTAAACTTGCTAAAATTTGTAGCCAAGAAGGCATAAATGATAAAGGTGCTAATGCTGTACTTGAAAATAAAGTAGGTAGATTTATAATAAAAATTAAAGCTAAGAATTCTATATGTCCAGGTAAAATAAAACCTAAACAAATACTAAGACTAGCTATACTTAGTGTAATTAATGTAATAATTAATAAAATTATAAGTAAATTTGACATATGTATTATATGTTTTGCAGTTAACATACTAAATAAAATTATACTTAAGGTTTGCATTATAGTGACAGTAGTAATAAAACATATAGATGAGAATAGTAAACAATCTCGAGAGATTATTGGCGATACTAATATACGGTTTAGAAATCCAAATTCTCTATCAAACATCATAGGTAAGCCAGCATTAATTGCACCGCTAAAAGAAGTAAATACAATAATTCCTGGACTTAAAAAAACATTATATTTTAGGTTAGTAATAAAAAATCCTATAGGAGCGTTTTGGAAAAGAGATCCAAATAATATTAGCCATAATAAAGGTTGCATAATTCCAGAAATAAGTAACGCAGGTCTTCTTTTGGCTTGTATACATAAGCGTTTAGTTAATACATGAACTTCATTATGCTTATATAAATGATTCATATTTTGACTTATTGTAGAAACAGGTTTTAATTTCATTAATTAGTTATATATTTTGTTTTAATGGTATTTAATCTTATATTAATTTTGTAAATTTATTTAAAAAATCTGTGATCTGAATTCTATGAATTTATACGACTTTATATGTTAAAATATACTTTTTTATTATATATTAATTAATTTTATGATTTAATAGTTTTTAAAATAAAGTAAAATTAGTAACTTTATTTATAAGAATATTTATTTATTTTAGGAGACAAAGGTATGACAGATTTTGTAGTAACATTAATAACAGAAGGTATAGAAAATGTAGAAGATGCTGTACACAAGATTAATTGTGCAGATGATTCTATAATATTAGATGTAGCAGAAGAGGAAGGTATTGATCTGCCTTATTCGTGTCGTTCAGGTTCTTGCTCTACCTGTGCAGGTTTACTATTAGAAGGTGAAATTTCACAGGAAGATCAGTCATTTTTAGATGATGAACAAGAAGAAAAAGGTTGTGTATTAACTTGTATAGCCTACCCTCTTTCTGATTGTACAATTAAAACACATCAAGAAGAAGAATTATTTTAATCCTTTTAATTGTTTATAAAGTGAGAATATTTTAATGTTCTCACTTTTTATATTGTTTTAGTAGTTAGAGCTTTACTTCAATGTCAACACCGGCATGTATATTGAGCTTCATTAGTAAATCAATAGTTTGTGAAGATGGTTCATATATATCTATTATTTTTGTGTGAGTTCTAATTTCAAAGTGTTCGCGAGAATCTTTATCTACATGCGGAGATCTTAAAATACAGTAGATTCTACGCTTAGTAGGCATGGGGATAGGGCCGATAGTTTTTGCTTGAGTTCTGCTGGCAGTTTGAATTATTTCTTGGCAGGATTCATTAAGAATGTTGTAATTATAAGCTCTAAGCTTAATTCTAATTTTATTTTCTATAGACATTTGATATTTTTATTTGCTATTTAAGTATTTTAGATACAACACCTGCTCCTACTGTTCTACCACCTTCACGAATAGCAAATCTCATACCTTGCTCAATAGCAATAGGATTAATTAATTCTGCACTCATTTTGATTCTATCTCCAGGCATAACCATTTCTGCTTCAGAACCATCATCAGCTGTAAATTGTGTAATAGTTCCTGTTACATCAGTTGTTCTTACATAAAATTGAGGACGATATCCTGAAAAGAATGGTGTATGCCTTCCACCCTCTTCTTTTTTTAAAATATAAACTTCAGCTTCAAATTGCGTATGAGGTGTAATAGTGCCTGGTTGTGCTAAAACCATACCCCTTTCAATATCTTTTTTTTGCACGCCGCGTAATAAAATTCCTATATTATCTCCAGCCATACCTTCATCAAGAGTTTTTTGAAACATTTCTAAACCAGTGATTGTAGTTGTAGTTGTTTCTTTTAGACCTACTATTTCAATGCTATCTCCTACTTTAATAATGCCTCTTTCGATTCTTCCAGTAGCTACAGTACCTCGCCCCGTTATTGAGAATACATCTTCTACCGCCATTAAGAAGGTTTTTTCTACGTCTCTTACTGGAGTCGGTATATATTCATCTACAGCGTCCATTAAAATATGTATTTTATCGACCCAATTGTCTTCTCCTCTTTGTATAGATTCATTAGTGTTAACTGCTTGTAATGCCAGTAAGGCAGATCCACAAATAAACGGTATATCATCTCCAGGAAAATCATATTGTGTTAGTAATTCGCGTACTTCTAATTCTACTAGATCTAATAATTCTTGATCATCTACTTGATCTTCTTTATTTAAGAAAACTACTATATTTGGTACACCAACTTGCTTGGCTAATAGTATATGTTCTCTAGTTTGTGGCATAGGTCCATCTGCTGCGGAAACTACTAATATGGCTCCGTCCATTTGTGCAGCTCCAGTAATCATATTCTTGACATAATCCGCATGTCCAGGACAGTCAACATGTGCATAATGTCTATTATCTGTTTCATATTCAACATGCGCTGTATTTATTGTTATTCCTCTTGCTTTCTCTTCTGGAGCAGCATCGATCTCATCAAATTTTTTTGCTTTTGTGTTGCTAGCCGCTGCAAGTGTTGCAGAAATAGCTGCTGTTAATGTTGTTTTACCATGATCTACATGGCCGATAGTTCCTATATTTACATGAGGTTTTTTTCTTTCAAACTTTTCTCTTGCCATTGTAATTTTATCCTTGTTATCTATATTTAGTAACGATAGTGAGCAAATGCTTTATTCGCTTCTGCCATTCTATGAGTTTCTTCTTTTTTTCTAATAGAATTGCCGCTTTCATTATGAGCGTCTATTATCTCATTGGCTAACTTAACAGCCATATTTTTACCAGATCTTTCACTAGCAAATTTTGTTATCCATTTTAAAGCAAGATTAGTGCCTCGATAAGCTCGAACTTCAATAGGTACTTGATATGTTGATCCACCAACTCTTCGGGCTTTCACTTCAACTAGAGGAGTTATATTGCGAATAGCTTTTTCTAAAACTTCTAATGGTTCATAAGATGTTTTATTGTCAATAATTTCTAAAGCTTCATAAATTATTTTTTGTGCTAAGCTTTTTTTTCCATGTTTAAGAATTCTAGATACAAGCATACTTATAAGTTTGCTATTATATATAGGATCAGGGGCTATGATTCTTCTTTTTGCTGTATTACGACGAGACATATAGTAAAGAGTTAGATAATTTTTGTTTTAAGTTTTTGGCTTTTTGGTACCATACTTTGACCTACTTTTTTGCCTATCTTTTACTCCTGATGCATCTAAAGTTCCTCGAACTACATGATATCTTACGCCAGGTAAATCTTTAACACGTCCTCCTCGGATTAATACTACAGAATGTTCTTGAATATTGTGTCCGATACCTGGTATATATGCTGTAACTTCGAATCCAGATGTAAGTCTTACTCTAGCTACTTTGCGTAAAGCAGAATTAGGTTTTTTAGGTGTTGTTGTATAGACTCTTGTGCATACTCCTCGTCTTTGAGGGCATGCTTTTAGCGCAGGAGATTTAGTTTTATTTTCGGATTTCTTTCTTTCTGATCTAACTAGTTGTTGAATCGTTGGCATTATATATTTAATATATTCATATTTAGTTGAATATTCTTTATATTATAAAGATTGTATGATACCCTGTCAAACCTCATAACTATACACATCTTTATAAAATAAATATGTGAATATAATATTATTGTAGTTTGTATTTACGCATAAACCTTTCTACTCTTCCTTCAGTATCTATAATTCTTTGAGATCCTGTAAAAAAAGGGTGATTGCCTGACCAAATATCAACATGTAATTCAGGTTTCGTCGATCCTACCGTCATGATTGCTTTGCCATCGCAATATACTTTAGATTCAGAATACCATTTTGGGTGTATATTCGCTTTTGTCATAATATTATAATTTATATAAATTCAAAAAAATTAACGTTTTGAGTATTGTGGCGCTTTTCGAGCTTTTCTTAAACCATATTTTTTTCTTTCTTTAATTCTAGCATCTCTTGTTAAAAAACCTTCTGATTTTAGGGTTGTGCGATTTTCAGGATTAACTCTACATAATGCTCGTGCTAGCCCTAATCGTATTGCATATGCTTGTCCAGTTAAGCCTCCTCCTTCTGTTTTTACATGAATATCATATTCTTTGTTCAAACCTAGTACTTTTAGGGGAGAACAAGAAATGCGTATATAGTTAGGGCTAAATTGTAAATATGATTCTCCAGGTAATCCATTAATAATAAGTTTACCAGAACCAGGGATTAATTTAACACGCGCTATAGATGTTTTGCGTCTACCAGTACCAAAATAAAGTGCTTTGGTTATTGAATCTGTTATAGTCATATTTGTATTATTTCACTAAAATTTGTTCAGGTTGTTGAGCACTATGTGGATGAGTTTTGCTTCTATATACTTTAAGTTTATTAAATAGTTGTTTACCTAAAGAGTTTTTGGGTAACATACCTTTAATAGATTTTTCGATAATTCTTTCAGGTAATCTGTTTTGTAGAGTAGTAAAGTTTTCTACTTTTAAACCACCAGGATAACCTGAATGTCTTTTATATAATTTTTGTTTCTCTTTTTTGCCTGTTATTATAATATGTTCTGCATTAATTACAATAACATAAGCATTATTTATTATATGTGGCATATAATTAGTTTTGTTTTTCCCTCGTAAAATAGTTGCGACTTCAGTGCTTAAACGTCCTAAGTTTTTGTTGTATGCGTCAACTATATACCATTTGTTCTGATCATCTTTTATAGATGTTACATACGTTTTATTCATGTAGATTGTTTATTTATATTTTTTCTCTTTGAGGTAAATTTATCCCAAGTTTATCTTGCAATGCTTCAATTACTTCATCAGCAGATTTTTGTCCAAAATTTTTTATTTCTAATAATTCTTCTTGTGAATAATCTAATAAATCTGATATAGAGTGAATGTGAGCTCTTTTTAGACAATTGTATGCACGTACAGATAATTGTAATTCTTCAATAGGTACAGAGTTAATGATTTGTTCCTGTGAAATATAATTCTCTTTCTTAGCTTCAAAATTAATATTTTTTAATGGATGAAATAAATCTGTTAATACATTAGCTCCTTGACTTATTGCTTCTTGTGGAGATAAACTACCGTTTGTCCATATTTCAAGATATAACTTCTCTTGTATTAAATTTGAATTTATCCTTTTTTCTTCTACGGTATAATTAAATTTTGTAGCGGGCATAAATACAGAGTCTATTTGCAAAAAGTCTATTGATTTGTTATCTATGCCTTTTTCTATTAATTTATATCCGCTTCCTTGTTCTATACGGAATTCCATTTCAAAAATGGTATTATTACATATAGTGGCTATATACTGTTTAGGATCTATGATTTTTATATCATGTGGTAATTCAAATAGTCCGGCTGTTACAATAGCAGGTCCTTGTATTCGAAGTCTACCTATTTGAGGTTCTTTATTGTAACTTTTTAGTACGACTTCTTTAAGGTTAAGTAATATTTCTAGTACATCTTCACGTACACCTGTAATAGTAGAAAATTCATGATTTACTCCAGCGATTCTTACCGCCACAATAGCTGTCCCCTGTAAATCTGATAAAATTGTTCTCCTTAAAGAATTACCGACTGTAATACCTTGTCCTTGTTTTAAAGGTTCTAATACGAAATGCCCGTATTGTGCTCGTGCACCGGATGTTTTTGACTCTACGCATTCTATATGAAAATGAGCCATGTAGTAGAATTATGTTGTTTAGATTTTTTATATAAACAGACTATTAAGCTTAATATTTTACCTCAAAAATGATTTATACTCTTCTTTTCTTAGGTGGTCTACATCCATTATGTGGTACTGGAGTTATATCTTTAATTAAAGTTATAATTATGCCAGTAGCTTCTAGTGCTCTAATCGCAGTCTCACGTCCAGCACCTGGGCCATTAACAAGTACTTCAGTTTGTTTCATCCCTTGCTCTATAGCCTGCTTAGCAGCTTTTTCTGCTGCAATTTGAGCTGCAAAAGGTGTGCTTTTCTTAGCACCTTTAAAACCACTTCCTCCGGATGATGACCATGAAATAGTTTCACCAGAAATATCTGTAATAGTTATAATAGTATTGTTGAAAGTTGATTTTATATGGGCAATACCATTAATCACTTGTTTTTTTTGTTTATTTGATCTTTTTTTTCCTTGTTTAGCCATGGTTTATCTTATAGTTCTTAATAATGGTTGCTTTATCTACGATTAGTTCTTTTTTTATTGTTTCTTTTAGTTCTCGCATTAGTTCTTGTTCTTTGTCCTCTTAAAGGTAAATTATTTCTATGTCTTCTTCCTCTATAGCTTCCAATATCTATTAGTCTTTTTATATTAATTGATTCTAATCTTTTAAGATCTCCCTCTATTTGATATTGTTCGGTTAATACTTGTCTTATAGATACTATTTCTTGATCATTAAGATCTTTTATAATAGTATCAGGATTAATTTGGGTTTTTTTTATAATTTCTTGAGAACGTGATATGCCTATGCCATATATGTAAGTTAAACCTATTTCTATTCTTTTGTTTTTAGGTAAATCTACCCCTACTATTCTAGCCATGTTTAATTTTATCCTTGTCTTTGTTTATGTTTTGTATTTATACAAATAACCATAACACGTCTGTGTCTACGTATAATTCGACATTTATCGCATATTTTCTTTACGGATGGCCTAACTTTCATGTTTTATGATAATTAATTTATTTTGATTATGTAAATCTAAAACTTACTCCATCATATTATCATATTGTTGTGATATAATATATGTTTGAATTTGTTTTGCTGTATCTATAGCTACACCCACAAGAATTAGAAGAGATGTTGCCCCAAATCCCTGGAAAGATTTATTATTTGTAATTATTGATATACATGGAGGTATTAGTGCTATTATAAAAAGAAAAATAGCACCAAGGAAAGTAAGCTTGTTTAAAATATAGTTTAAATATTTTGTAGTGTCTATTCCTGGTCTGATACCTGGTATACTAGCCCCCATCTTTTTTAGATTTTTAGCTATATCTATAGGATTTAAAATTAAAGATGAATAAAAATAACTGAAACTTATAATTAATAAACAATATAATGGTAGGTATAATAAACTAGAGGGTATGAATAATACAAGAATACGTTGCAATATAGAGTTATTAGTTGCTTGTAATAAATAAGGAGGTAATGCAATAGCTGCAGAAGCAAAAATAATAGGCATTACACCTCCTTGATTAATTTTCAGTGGTATATAGCTTTGTGGACTTAATTTACTTGTTTTACTTAATTGTTTTGCTGAGACAATTGAAATTTTTCTTTTACCCTCTTGGATTGTTATTGTGCTAATTAATATAAATAAAAAAAATATTGTCAATATAAATAAACTAATAATATTAGCACTATTATTGAAATTAATTTGGTAATTTTGTAAAGTTTTAGGTAGGCCAGATACAATATTCTGAAAGATTAATAATGATGCCCCATTACCGATGCCATATTCAGTAATTACTTCTGAAAACCACATAATAATTATAGATCCTGTGGTTAGTGTAAGAATACAGTCTAAAATGAAATATATATTCCAATTAAAGACATATGGCTTTAGCCAAAAAGTTATTCCAAGACTTTGTAAAATAGCCCAGAGTACAGTAATATATCGGGTTATTTGATTGATTTGTTGTCGACCTAGTTCACCCTCTTCTTTTTGTAAGTTTTCTAATTTAGGAATAACTTTTGTAAGTAATTGAATAACTATAGATGCATTGATATATGGGACAATACCTAGTGCAAAAATACCAATTGTAGTAAATCCACCTCCTGCAAATAAGTTCAAAAAATTTAGTAAACCATTTTGTGTTAAATGATTATTCCATGTATCATGATCTATACCAGGTAATGGAATAAATATTCCAAGCCTTGCAACTAATAAAATACCTAGAGTAATAATAATTTTTTTTTGTAGTTGAGAGGGCGCTTTTATTTTCATATATTGTTCTTGGTATTAAAGCTAGTATTTGTTTGATTGAATTTCAAGAGTATTATATTATAAACTATATAAATTTTCGACGTTAATATCTCTATTATTAGCAGTTTCTTTAAAAGTTTTTAAGCTACTTAAAGCGTTTAAAACAGCTCGAGCGTTATTAAGTGTATTATTTGATCTTAGTTGTTTAGCTAATATATTCTTAACTCCAGCTAATTCTAAAACTGTTCTTATAGATCCTCCTGCAATTACTCCGGATCCAGTTGCGGAAGGTTTAATAATTACTTTTGCAGCTCCTGAAATCCCTTCTGTTGTGTGTGGTATGGAATAAGATTTTGTTAAAGGTATTTGAATAGTATGTTTTTTGGCATCGGCAACACCTTTTTTTACAGCTCCAATTACATCGCTAGCTTTTCCTATGCCAACACCTATCTGGCCATTTTCATTACCTACTACTAGAATAGCTCTAAAGCTTAGCTTTTTACCACCTTTAACCACTTTAGTTACTCTTTTCACTTGTACAACTCTTTCAGACCATGTGATTTCTTGCTCTTTAAGTTTTGTATTTTTTTTTCTTGTAATCATATTAAACACCATTTAAAATATTAAACCTTCTTTTCTAGCTGCATCTGCTACAGCTTTAATTCTTCCATGATATAATTTTTTACCACGATCAAATATTATTTGATTAATGCCTTGTTTCTTTGACTTGATAGCTATATTTTGTCCAATTATATTTGCTGTTTTACAATTGGCTCCAGATTCTATTTGAGTTTTTAATTCTTTGCATATACTAGAGCTACTAAACAAAATTCTACAATTTATATCATCTATGACTTGTGCATAGATGTGTTTATTAGATTTAAATACATATAAACGAGGACGTTGAGGTGTTCCTTTTATTTTTTTTTTCATATGATTATTTAGAATATATTATTTATTTACCAGCTTTCCCGACTTTTCTCTTAATGATTTCTTTATAGTACCGAATACCTTTTCCTTTATATGGTTCAGGAGGTCTTATAGATCGGATTTTTGCAGCTGTTTGCCCGACTAATTCTTTATTAATTCCTGTTATTGTAATAAAATTATTATTTTCTACTTTTATTGATATATTGTTTTCTGGTTTTATAACTACAGGATGGCTGTAGCCTACATTAAGTATTAAATTTTTATCTTCCATTTGGCATCTATAGCCAACACCATGAATTTCTAATTGTTTCGAGAAACCGTTAGATACTCCTATTACCATGTTGTTAACTATTGTCCTAGATAGTCCATATAATGCTTGTGTCTTTTTAGTATTATCGTTCTTTAATAGTTTAATAATACTGTTGTGCTCTGTTATTTCTATGCATTTGGGTAATGTGTATATTAACTCTCCTTTAGGCCCTTGAATTTTAATATCAGAACCATTAATAGATGTTTCTATTGTTTCCGGTATATTAATGAACTTTTTTCCGATTCTAGACATAATAATTGTTAATTGAATTGATTTACCATATATAACACAGAACTTCGCCACCCAATCCATGATGTCTTGCAGTTTTATCTGTCATGACTCCTCTAGATGTTGAAATAATAGCTATACCTATACCATCAAGTACGCGTGGTATTTCTTTATGATTAGCATATACTCTAAGTCCAGGCTTGCTAATCCTTTTTAATGAAGTGATTATAGGCTCCTTGTGATTACCTTTATATTTTAATGATATCAATAAATACTTGCGAAATTTATTTGTAATTTCTTCAAACTCATATATAAAACCTTCTTCTTTTAGCACATGAATTATACTGCGAGTCATCTGTGTGGAAGGTACATGTACGATTTGATGTTTTGCTAAGTTGGCGTTACGTATGCGTGTTAACATATCTGAAATTGTATCATTAACCATAGATTTATAATCTCCTATTTATTTAAAAGGCATGCCAAATCCTTTAAGCAAAGCATAGCTTTCAGTATCATTCTCTGCTGTTGTTACAATAGCTACATCCAATCCTCTAATCTTGTCAATATTCTCATATTCTATTTCTGGGAATATTAATTGTTCTTTAATACCAAGATTATAATTGCCATGACCATCAAAATTCTTAGAATTTACACCTCGAAAGTCTCGAATACGTGGTAGTGCTAAGTTGATCAGCTTATTTAAAAAGTCGTACATTTTGTCTTTTCTTAAAGTGACCATTAAACCTATTGGTACGTGGTCTCTAATTTTAAATCCAGCTATAGATTTTTTAGCTCTTGTTATAACAGGTTTTTGGCCTGTAATTAACGTTAATTCTTGTACACTATTTTCTAATGATTTAGAATTTTGTGCAGCTTCTCCTAAGCCTCTATTGATAGTTATTTTGGCAATTTTCGGTATTTCATGAATATTTTTGTATTTAAATTCTTTAAGTAAATTATAGTAAATCTTTTCTTGGTACAATTGCCTAAATGAGTTTCTCATAAGTATTTTGATTCTTATTATGGATTTTTAATTTATTTTATTCTCATTGTATTGTATGACATTAGATCTATGTATAGGTTGTTCAATGAAAATAATTTGACCAGAGTCACCCTCTTTTTTAGGCTTCGTATGTTTTGTAGCTTTATTTAAACCTTCAACAATAATAGTATTTTTCTTGCATATAATATTCTTTATATTGCCAGTTTCTCCTTTATATTTGCCGGAAGTAATTTTAACTTTATCCCCTTTCTTTATATGTGTTTTTCTGTATACTTTCTTGATTTTTCGCATTATACTACCTCAGATGCTAGTGAAATAATTTTTGAGAAATATTTGTCACGTAATTCTCTTGCTATTGGCCCAAATACTCGTGTACCTCTAGGATTGTTTTCTTGATTAATAATAATAGCCGCATTATCATCAAAACGAACGCTCATACCATCTTCTCTTCTTGATGTTTTTTTTGTTCTTACAATAACAGCTCTAACAATATCAGATTTTTTAATAGGCATATTTGGAGATGCATCTTTTACAACTGCAATAATTATATCTCCAAGCCCAGCATATTTAGGGTTACTACTTCCTAAGACTTGAATGCACATAATTTTGCGAGCTCCACTATTATCTGCGATATTTAAATAACTTTGAGTTTGTATCATTTGATTTTATTTATAAATTTCCAGCGCTTGCTTTTACTTAATGGTCTTGTTTGTTGTATTTTTATTACGTCTCCTATATTGCATATATTATTTTCATCATGAACATAATATTTATTTGTTTTTGAAATAATTTTATTGTATTTTCTGTGTGCGATTTTAGTTGTTACTATGACTGTAACTGTTTTATTAGCTTTATTACTAATAACTGTTCCTGTATTTTGTTGGTTAGACATACGACTATTCTTTTAATTTGTTAATTTGAGTTTCAAAAGTTAATAATTGTGCTAGTTTCCGTTTAGTGTATTTAAATAAATGAGGCTTAATTTCTTGTTGTGTTCTTTGTCTAATATTGAGATTTAATAGTTCTCTCTTTGTAATTATGATTTCTTCTTTTATTTCTTGTATACTTTTATGATTAATGTCATTAATATCAGATAATCCCATAATGAAAGTTTTCTTAATGTGTAATAAATTTAGTCTTGACAGGTAGTTTATAAGATGCTAATTTCATTGCTCTTTGTGCAACTGTTTCAGGTACTCCTGATATTTCGAATAAAATATGTCCAGGTTTAATAACAGCGACCCAATATTCAGGTGCTCCTTTCCCAGAGCCCATTCTAGTTTCAGCAGGTCTAGCAGTGACTGGCTTATCGGGGAAGACACGTATCCATAGCTTGCCTCCTCTTTTCACATATCTAGTTATAGTTCTTCTAGTAGCCTCAATTTGCCTAGATGTTAACCATGTGGCTTCTAAACTTTGTAATGCATATTCTCCAAAACAAACACTATTACCTTTACTTGCTTTTCCTTGTATACGTCCACGATGTTGTTTGCGAAATTTAGTTCTTTTAGGGCTTAGCATATTAATTCTATTTAATATTATTCTTATTCTGAGTCTCTCGAGTTATTTTCGTTGATCTGCTCTTTAAAGTTTTCTCCTTTAAACATCCAGACTTTAATTCCTAGTACACCATAAATAGTTTGTGCAGTTTTATAGGAGTAATCTATATTGGCTCGTAGTGTTTGTAATGGAACACGACCTTCTCGAACCCATTCACTGCGCGCTATTTCAGCACCGTTAAGTCTTCCAGCAACTTGAATTTTAATACCTTGTATATTGGCTTTTTGTGATCTTTGTATACCTTGTCTAACAGCTCTACGGAAAGCGACTCTTTTTTCTAATTGTTGAGCTATGAATTCAGCTATCAATGTTGCATGTGTATCAGGATCAGTTACTTCTATAATATTAATCCGAATTTGTTTATGATCTTTTAGTTTCTTTTCTAAAGTATGCCTTAACTGCTCTATTCCTATCCCCATTCTACCTAGCACTACACCAGGCCTTGCAGTATATATTTTTACTTCTATTTGATCAACTTTTCTACTAATATAAATTAAAGATATACTAGCATTCTTTAGTTCTAACTCTATAGTGCTTCTTATTATATAGTCTTCTTCTAAGAATTTCGGGTAAAATTTCATTTTAGAAAACCAAGAAGATCGATGTGCTAGTGTAGTACTAATTCTAAAGCCTAGAGGATGTGTTTTTTGTCCCATAATTAATTATATTACTCTAATAAGATAAGTCCAGTATTTATTGTAACTTGATGGTTATATGACAAGTTGGCTTATGTATTGAAAATGCTCTACCTTGTGCTCTGGGCTGAATACGTTTAATTTTAGGTCCTTGATTTGCATATGCTTCTATTATAGTTAGGTCTTTTTTATTTATATTCCCTAAATTACTTGCAGCCGATTCTAGGGTCTTTTTTATGTTGTTGCACGGTTTATAGGGCATAAACTGTAAAATTAATAATGCTTCTTGATAATTTTTACCCCTAATTTGATCTAAAATTCTTCTTACTTTATTTGGTGATAAACGTAAGTATTTGCTTATAGCTTTGCTTGTTTTTGTCATTAAGATTTTATTTCCTTGCTTTCCTATCACTTTTTATATGACTTCTAAAAGTTCTAGTTGGTACAAATTCACCTAATTTATGACCTACCATTTGATCTGATATAAAGACAGGGTAATGCTGTTTCCCATTATGGACGGCTATTGTATGGCCTAACATATCAGGTATTATTGTAGATGATCTAGACCACGTTTTTATAGTTTCTTTTTCTTTTTGTTCATTCAGCTGATAGATTCTATTTAAAAGTTTAAATTCTATATACGGTCCTTTTAATAAAGATCTTGGCATACTTTAAATCAATTTATTTTATTATTTGCGTCTTCTTAATATATAACGATTGCTATATTTCTTTTTTGAGCGTGTTTTCATGCCTAGTGCGGGTTTCCCCCAAGGTGTTAATGGTTTAGGACGACCAATTGGAGACCGTCCTTCTCCTCCCCCGTGCGGATGATCTATTGGATTCATTACAACTCCTCTGACTTTAGGTTTTTTGCCTAGCCATCTATTTCTTCCTGCTTTACCTATACTAATATTGCTTGCATCTATATTGCCTACTTGTCCAATTGTTGCGTAGCATTCCTTTCTTATCATTCTTACTTCACTAGAAGGTAATTTTAGAGTAACTAAATCACCTTCTTTTGCTACTATTTGTGCATATGCTCCGGCTGCTCGAACTATTTGTCCTCCTTTTTTGGGCTTTATCTCTATATTATGTACAGCTGTACCTAATGGTATAGAGCTTAATGGTAATGCATTTCCAACTTCTATTGGTACATTTGCTCCTGCTAGAACAATACTTCCAATATTAAGAGACCTAGGATGTAAAATATATCTTTTGTCGCCATCTTCATAATATAGTAATGCTATTCTTGCATTTCGATTAGGATCATATTCTATACTTACTACTTTACCTTTTACATCTATTTTATTACGTTTAAAATCAATTAAACGATATCTTCTTTTATGGCCTCCCCCTTTATGTCTTGATGTAATTAAGCCTTGGTTATTATGACCTTTTGGCCTATGATTCTTTTTTGTTAAAGATTTCTCGGGTTTATTTGTGCTAATTTCACTAAAGGTTGAGACTGTTCTATTACGTGTACCAGGTGTGTATGCTTTATATAAACGAATTGCCATAATGTAAATCAATATATTGCTGGATTAATTTTCAGGGAATAGCTTAATAGTATTACCGTCATGTAATGTAACCACAGCTTTTTTATAGTTAGATTTTTTACCTATAAATTTCCCTACTCTACGTTTTTTATGTGGTTGATTAGAAGTGTTAATACTTTTTACTTTTACCTGAAATATATATTCTATTGCCTTTTTAATAAGAGGCTTATTAGCTTTCTTAGAAACAGCAAAACTATATTGATTTTCTTCAATAAGTTTTGTAGTTTTGTCTGTTAGCAAAGGATGCTTAATTAATTCTATTAGTTGCTCCTCTGAATATTTTTTATGAGTTATATATTTCATTGATTTCCTGTAAAGCCTGAGTATCTATGATTATTTTGTCTGCTCTAATAAGAGATAATATATTTAATTGTTTGCTTTCAATCAATTCTACATTTTGTAAATTTCTAAGTGATAGATATAAATTGTAATCCTTTTTAATAGCAATAATTAATATGTTCTCATTCTGATTATTAATACCTAAAAGATTAAGTTTACCGACAATGGCTTTGGTCTGAGGTCTATTGACCCATTTATCCAAATCATTGATAACAATTGTTTTCTCTCTTTTGTTGTGTATTAAATTCCGTAAGGCTAGGCGTTTCTCTTTTATATTAATTTTTTTTATGTATTTTTTTGATAGAGGACCAAATATGACTCCTCCACCTTTCCATAAAGGTGATCTAGTTGATCCAGCTCTTGCTCTTCCTGTTCCTTTTTGTTTCCATGGTTTTCGTCCACCCCCTCTTACTTTACTTCGTGTTTTTGTATGAGCGGTACCTTGCCTTTTATTATTTAATTGATTAGTTAAAGCTTTATGTACTGAGTATAAAGCTTTTTCATTTGAATCACTAATTTTCAATGTAATTTTGTACGTACTTTCTACGTTGTTTCTAGAGTTAATGATAGGATAAAATATCTCTGTACATTTGACCATATTTTTATTGTGATTTAATATTAATTAAATTTCCTGTTTTTCCTGGTATACTACCTTTTACTATAATTAGGTTGTTCTTGGGATTAATGTCAATGATAGGAAGATTCTTAATAGTTATTTTTTTTCCTCCCATCCTACCAGCCATTTTTTTCCCTGGGAATACTCGCCCAGGTGTTGTTCCAGCACCTATAGATCCTGGTTGTCTGTGATTTTTTGATCCATGAGACATAGGGCCTCTGTCAAAATGATGCCTTTTTTGATATCCAGTAAATCCTCGTCCTATACTAAGGCCTGAGACATTTACTAAGTTTCCTATTTGAAACATGTCAACTGTAATTGTATCGCCTAACTTAACATCTTTGAGTGAATGCAATTTATATTCACATAGATATTTTAGTGGATGTACATTAGATTTTTTCAAGTGTCCATTTTCTGCTCTACTGATTTTATGTATATGTGTTTCCATGTATCCTATTTGTATAGCTTCATATCCATCTTTTTCTTGAGTTTTGATATGTGTGATAATACATGGACCAGCTTGTAATATTGTGACAGGTATAATATTCCCAGATTTGTCAAATATTTGAGTCATGCCAATTTTTTTTCCTAACAGACTAATAGACATAATGAGTTTTATCTTTATCCTTTCTGTAAGATTTTTACGCACAGGCCAAAATCAATTAAATATTTACTGTCCTATTATCTTGTAAATCACTAGAATTTTCAAGCAAAATAATAAAATTTATTTTATTTGCATGTTTAGTTCGGTAAACACGCCTTTATTTATCTATGAATATAT